CTTTGTGTTAGAATGAAATTTTATGGTAATAAAAAATCTACTGACATAGTATATTTTTCATTTTTGAATTTTTCGACTAAAATTTTTGAAAAATTTAAATTTTTGGTTTTTCGACTAAAATTTTTGAAAAATTTAAAATTTTTGTTGACAAAAAATCTATGATTTGACTTAAAATTTAGGGTTTAACTTAAAATTTATAGTTAAACTAAGAAAATTTATGGTTATAATTTAAGATAATAATTTAACTTAAGATTAATAATTTAACTTAAAATTTATAGTTTAACTTAAGATTTATAATTTAACCTAAGATTTATAATTTAACTTAAGATTTATAATTTAACTTAAGATTTATAATTTATGATTTGTATATCTAATGAAGTATTTTTTCCCCGTTTATTGCTAGATCATATCTTCCGGTTTTGGGGTTTGACGGAAATTTAAGGTATGATTTTTGTTTAGGGGGTAAGGGGGTTTAGTGATAAAATACTTAAATTTATATAAATATTATTATTATATTATTATTATATTATTATTATATTATTATTATATTATTATATTATTATTATATTATTATTATATTATTATATTATTATTATATTATTATTATATTATTATTATATTATTATTATATTATTATTATATTATTATATTATTATATTATTATTATATTATTATATTATTATATTATTATATTATTATATTATTATATTATTATATTATTATTTTATTATTATTATTATTATTATTATTATTATTATTATTATTATTATTATTATTATTATTATTATTATTATTATTATTATTATTATTCCATTTATTATTATTATTATTATTATTATTATTATTATTATTATTATTATTATTATTATTATTATTATTATTATTATTATTATTATTATTATTATTATTATTATTATTATTATTATTATTATTATTATTATTATTATTATTATTATTATTATTATTATTATTATTATTATTATATTTTTTTTTATTTATTTTTATTTATTTTTATTTATTTTTATTTATTTTTATTTATTTTTATTTATTTTTATTTATTTTTATTTATTTTTATTTATTTTTATTCGCGCGTCGTCACCCGGGTGGAATATATATAGGTATGTCTTCAGATCATTGATTTATTGTCTCTCATAAATTAAGCAAATAATATCTTTCAATTACTGCGTATATACGTATGTGCGTTATATCTTATAATATAAATTATGTCTTATAATCATTCATATAATATCCCCATTTAGTACGTGTGAACTGCAAGAACAGCACTGTATGTTAGGTCCTAAACGATATTGGTGTCCGAGGCGCCTGCCCGTTGGATATAGCTCCCCCAAAATAAATCTTACCCCATGCCAGTCAGAATCAGTTATGCCGCGTTATGAGCTAATCTGTAACTGTAACATCGTGATGCCTTATTTAATGGCAGTTAGGATGCAATGAACAAACTTATGACCCTGAAGTAACAACCAGTAGCCAGTCAAAGGAACAAGGTACGTCACAATTCATGCGTTTCCTCTGAAGGATGTTGAGCCTTTAGATGGCGGGATGATGATCTCTCGTGAGTTGAGGATTGAGGTATTCCTATAGGTTATGATATGCTAGTAAGATAAAGGTTTCTGATCCTGTAACCATGGAAAGAATGTATATGTACGTCTTAATATATATGTATTATGCCAGATTATGCTATATATTAGGTTAAGGATAGTCATGTACTATATAAATAATAGTACTAATATATATTAATGTATTTAGTATAATTATGAATATAATGTATCTAGTATAATTATGAATATAATGTATTATAATATATGCTAGGGGTAAATAAATCCATGCACTATATACATAGGACAAAAAAATTTTTTAAAATAAAAATGTAAAAAAAAATGTAAAATTTTAATACTGACATAGTATATAAATTGATGTTTTCTTGGGGAAAGTGTGGAAATTCAGGAAGTAGTTTAAATAGAATATCAGCTTTGGGTGTTGATGGTAGGGTGTTAGCCTTCTTCTTGAGATGTCCTAGGAAGGGTGTTGCCTTCATTGTTGGCTTACAAGACCAATATTTTTCTTAAATTACTTGGACATGGAAGATTATGGGAATTTTGGTTTTAATATATAGTTTTCTAGTATACCTGCTAGGGGTATAAGGACAATAATGATGGTGAAGTAGGAGACGGAGGCTCATTGACCAATGGTAATATAAGGCTGCTCTACTGGCTGTCCTCCAATTCAGGTAAGGATAATCAGGTTGGCTGTTAGTATTCAGAATAGTGTTTGTGAGATAGGTCGAAATATTATACTTCGTTGGGTTGATGTATGTAGTAGAGGTATAATAAGGAGAACTAGAATGGACGCTAGTAGGGCTAGGACTCCTCCTAGTTTATTTGGAATTGATCGTAAGATGGCATAGGCAAATAGAAAATACCATTCTGGCTTGATATGAGGTGGGGTGTTAAGGGGATTAGCGGGGGTGAAGTTGTCTGGGTCTCCTAAAAGATCTGGTGAAAATATTGCTAATGATAATAGGATAATAATTATTAGAAATAGGCCTAGGATATCTTTAATAGTATAGTAGGGGTGAAATGGGATTTTATCTGAGTTGGGATCTAGGCCAGTTGGATTATTTGATCCAGTTTCGTGAAGGAATAGTAGATGAACTACTACTATAGCTAGAATGATAAATGGAAGAATGAAGTGGAATGCGAAAAATCGGGTTAGTGTGGCTTTGTCAACGGAGAATCCTCCTCAAATTCACTCTACTAATGTATTTCCGATATAGGGGATAGCAGATAATAGATTAGTAATGACTGTTGCGCCTCAAAATGATATTTGTCCTCAAGGTAATACATAGCCCACGAATGCAGTGGCTATAACTGTTAATAGTAGAATAACTCCAATGTTTCATGTTTCTTTGTAAAGATATGATCCGTAGTAGATTCCTCGTCCTACATGGAGGAAAAGGCATATAAAGAATATGGATGCTCCGTTGGCATGGATATTTCGGATAAGTCATCCGTAGTTTACATCTCGGCAAATATGGGCTACTGATGAGAATGCGGTTAGTGTGTCTGATGTGTAATGTATTGCTAAGAATAAGCCTGTTAAGATTTGAATAACTAGGCATACTCCTAATAGTGAACCGAAATTCCATCAAGCTGAGATGTTGGATGGTGTTGGCAGGTCAATGAATGAGTCATTAATAATTTTTATGAGTGGATGTGTTTTGCGAATATTGGTCATTATTTTTATAGTTGAAATACAACAATGGTTTTTCATGCCATAGGTTATGGTTAGAGTCCATATAAGAATAATAAAAATAATAACTATTTATATTATTTCTTTGCTCTTGATAATTGGTTTTGTGGCTTTTGCTTCTAAACCTTCTCCTATTTATGGAGGTCTAAGTTTAGTGGTTAGCGGTGGTTTAGGGTGTGGTATAGTAGTAAGTTTAGAAGATGTATTTTTAGGATTAGTTGTTTTTTTAGTCTATTTAGGAGGTATGTTAGTAGTTTTTGGTTATACTACTGCTATAGCCACGGAAGAGTATCCTGAAACGTGAGTTGGAAATGTAGTAGCTTTTATCATGCTATTGTTTGTATTATTATTACAAGTAGGATGATATTTTATGTCTAAGTTGGTATATATTATTATAGCAATTAAGTTGTTTGATTTTGTCGATACAAGTTTAGTCGGACAAGATTATAATGGTGTCTCTCAATTATATTATTGTGGAGGATGAGCTTTAGCTTTATTAGGATGAATCTTGTTCATTACTATTTATGTTGTATTAGAGGTAGTTCGTGAACAAAATTATTAGGTGAGTAAAATAATGAAGATGATTGAAACTAAGAAGGATAGGAAATATATTTTTATTAGTCCTTTTTGGGATGCAGAAATTAATGATGAAAAGTTGGAGTGAATATTAGCTTGGCCTTTTGGCCCTGCTTTTTCATATCAATTTAGATCAATTAGTATGGTAGCAATTCGTTGACCTATAAAGAGGCTAATTAGGGGTTGAATTCGATGTATAATTTGAGTGTAAAATCCTAATATAGTTAAGAAGTTATTAGTATGGTTATTTGATTTTATAAGATTATTAGTAAGAGAGTTAAGTTCTATTCCTATTATAAGTCCTATAGTGGTAACTATTAGGGCTATTTGTTTTATGAATGTGGGCATGGTTATGGTGATAGAGGATGAGGGAGGAATTGTTGTAGTTAGAATAAATCCTGCAAAAATAGTCCCTAATGCTAGTCGAATAATAGGATTAATAAGGTTAGGATTATTTTCATTGAGGGATAATGTTGTTATGAATCGTGGGTATCCTAGAAGGGCGTAGTAAATAATGCGTAAACTATAAACGGCTGTTAATGATGTAGCAATTAGTGTAATTGTTAGGGCTCATGAATTGATATATGATGTGTTTATTGCTTCGATAATAGAATCTTTAGAGTAAAATCCTGCTAGGAAAGGTGTGCCTATAAGTGCTAGGCTACCTGTTATTAGGGCGGAGGATGTAATAGGTAGAGTATATAGTAATCCCCCTATTTTTCGAATATCTTGTTCGTCGTTTAGGTTATGGATAATAGATCCAGAGCATAAAAATAGTATTGCTTTGAAGAATGCGTGGGTACAAATGTGGAGGAAGGCTAAGTGAGGTTGGTTTAAGCCTACAGTTACCATTATTAGTCCTAGTTGACTGGATGTGGAGAATGCTACAATTTTTTTAATATCGTTTTGCATAATTGCGCATATGGCTGTAAAAAGTGTTGTTAATGCCCCTAGACATAGGGCAATAGTAAGTATTGTTTGGTTGTCTTTTAATATTGGATGGAAACGGATAAGTAAAAAAATTCCTGCTACAACTATAGTGCTTGAATGAAGTAAAGCCGACACTGGAGTTGGACCTTCTATGGCTGAAGGGAGTCATGGATGGAGGCTAAATTGTGCTGATTTTCCGGTAGCGGCAATAATTAGTCCTAATAGTGCAATTGGGTGTATATCTATAGAGAAGATATGTTGAAGATCCCATGAGTTACAATTTAATATAAGTCAGGCTATTGTTAATATGAATCCAATGTCTCCAATACGATTATATAGGATAGCTTGTAGAGCTGCGGTGTTGGCATCTGATCGTCCATATCATCATCCAATGAGTAAAAAGGATATAATACCTACTCCTTCTCATCCAATAAACAGTTGAAATAAATTGTTTGCTGATACTAGAATAATCATAGTTAGAAGAAAAATGGTAAGGTATTTGAAGAATTGGGAAATGTTAGGGTCTGAGTGCATATATCATAAGGAAAATTCTAAAATTGCTCAGGTAACAAATAGGGCAATAGGGATGAAGATAATTGAGAAGAAATCTATTTTAAAGCTTATTGAGATGTTGAATGAGTGGATAGAGAATCAATGTCAGTTGGTAATAATTGATTCTTGCCCTTTGTATATGAATAGTAGGAGTGAAGGTAAGCTTATTATGAAAGCTAATATAATTATGTTTTTGCAATATAGTGGGAAATTAATTTTTTTAGGAAAGAGTAGATTATATAAAAGGGGAATAATTAGTAAAATAATAGATATAATTGAGGTAGTGTTAGAAATATTAATTACTTTTATCTGGAGTTGCACCAAAGTTTTTGGTTCCTAAGACCAATGGATTACTGCTATCCTTTAAAAGTGAGAAAGCCATATTGTTACATATGGGTTCATGAATTAGCAGTTCTTGATGCATTCTCGGCATATAAGAAGCTTTAAACTTCTATATTTAGATTCACAATCTAATGTTTTTATTAAACTATATTTGCAATAGGTTATTCCTAGAATAAATTTTGGATTAAGGGATAATAATACTAGTGGTAGAATGTGAAGAGTCATGAGAATATGTTCACGTGTAAGTGATGGGTATAAGGATGTTATGTGGTTAGTGAATTTTCCTCGTTGAGATGTAATTAGTATGTATAGTGAGTACAGGGCTGTAATAACTGTATTTAGGCCTAGTAGAAGGATTGAGAAGTTGGATCATGAAAAGGATGCCGTAATAATTATTAATTCGCCTAGTAAATTAATTGTTGGAGGTAGAGCTAAGTTAGCTAGACTAGCTGTTAATCATCAGGTATTTATTAGGGGAAGAATAAGTTGTAACCCTCGTGCGAGGATTATTGTTCGACTATGGATTCGTTCATAATTTGTATTGGCTAGGCAGAATAGTATAGAAGATGTTAGCCCATGTGCTACTATAAGTATTGTTGCTCCTATAAAGCTAGTTGTTGATTGAATTAATGCGGCAATGATAACTAGAGCTATGTGACTGACAGATGAGTAGGCAATTAGTGATTTTAAATCCGTTTGTCGTATGCAAATTGAGCTTGTTATAATTATGCCTCATATGGATAGGATAATAAATGGATAAAATAAGTGTATAGTTATGGGCTCAGTAAGTGATGTAATTCGAATAATTCCGTAGCCTCCTAGTTTTAGTAGGATAGCTGCTAAAACTATAGATCCTGCAATTGGGGCTTCAACGTGTGCTTTTGGCAGTCAGAGATGAAGGCCATATAGTGGTATTTTAATTATGAATGCGGTTATACATGCATATCATAGTATTAAGTTGGATAGATTATTATCTAATTGGTTAATTAAAAGAGAATTTATGAGGATGTGAAGTGATCCTAAGTTTTTGTTTATAGTTAGTAAAGCTACTAATAATGGGAGGGATCCTACTAGTGTATAAAATAGGAAGTAAATTCCTGCGTTTAGTCGTTCATTTTGATTACCTCATCGAGTAATAATAATTAGGGTAGGAATTAAAGTTGTTTCGAATAGGATATAAAATATGATTAGTTCAGATGAGGAGAAAGCAATGATTAGTGAAGATTGAAGGGTAATTATTATAGTTAGATATAATTTTTTTCGTAGAAGTGACTCTTTGTTTAAATGATTTTGGCTAGCTATAATTATTAGTGGAAGAAGTCAGCAAGATAAAACTAGTAATGGGCTTGATAATGAATCTAGGGAGAATGAATTGTTAAAGTTGTATCCTAGGTCTATAGGGTGATATAGTATGGGTAGACTAATAATACTAATAAGTAAGCTATAGATTGTAGTGTTAATTCATAATCATTTTTTTTTTGAGAATCAGGTTAGTGGGATAAGCATTAATGTTGGTAATAGGATTTTTAACATTGTAGTAAATTAAGGTTTTGGACTTGATCATTACCATAGGTATTAGAAATGGTAACGAGTAGAGCTAGTCCTACTCCGGCTTCACAAGCGGAAAATACGAGTAAAATTAGTGGTATTATAGAGATTGAAAATATATGGAAATGGGTAATTACTGCTGCTATAAAGATAAATAGTGATAGTATTATTCCTTCTAGACAAAGTAGAGTTGATATTAAATGTGAGCGGTAAATTAGGACTCCTGTTAGAGCTAGCATAAAAGCTATAATAATATTTAGTTTAATTAATACTATAAGGTGTTCATGGATTAAAACCATGATTTGTTGAGTCGAAATCAACTATCTTTAATTAGATTAAATACCTATTCAGTTCATTCTAAGCCCTTTTGAATTCATTCGTATGCTAGGCCTGCTGTTAGTAGTATGATTAGACAATAGGATAAGATTAAGGTAACAAAAGGAGAGGGGAGTTGAACGGCTCATGGTAGTGGAAGAAGTAAAGCAATTTCTAGATCAAAAAGTAGGAATGTAATGGCTACTAGGAAGAATTTTATTGAAAAAGGTAGTCGTGCTGACCCTAAAGGATCAAATCCGCATTCGTAGGGACTTGATTTTTCTAGATACAGGTATAATTGAGGGAGTCAGAAGGCAATAATAATAATAATAGTGGCTAGTAAGGAGTTGGTAATTAATGTAATAATAAGATTAATTATTTTTCTCTGGTTTGACCCAGAACTTAATGATTGGAAATCAGTAGTACTAATTATACTAGAAAAATATGAACCTCATCAGTAGATTGATACGTATAGGAAAAGTCAAACTACATCTACAAAATGTCAGTATCAAGCAGCTGCTTCAAATCCAAAGTGATGTGTGGATGTGAAATGGTAAAATAACTGACGAAGTAGACAAACAATTAGGAAGGTCGATCCAATAATGACATGGAGACCGTGGAATCCTGTTGCGACAAAAAAGGTTGAACCATACACTCCGTCTGAGATAGTAAATGAAGCTTCATAATATTCTATGGCTTGTAAAATAGTAAAATAAAGTCCTAAGGAGATTGTAATTAGAAGTGCTTGAATTGTTTGTTTGCGATTACCTTCTATTAGGCTATGGTGTGCTCATGTGATGGATACTCCTGAGGCTAAAAGAATAGATGTATTTAATAGGGGTACTTCTAGTGGATTTAATGGATGAATACCTGTTGGTGGTCAGCAACCTCCTAATTCTGGAGTTGGAGCTAGACTTGAATGATAAAAAGCTCAGAAAAACCCGATAAAAAAGAAGACTTCCGATAGAATAAAAAGAATTATTCCGTATCGTAAGCCTTTTTGTACTACAGGGGTGTGGTGACCTTGAAATGTGCCTTCTCGGACGATATCTCGTCATCATTGATATATTGTTAGCAGTATAGTTGTTAGTCCTATAAATATAAGAGTGGAAGAATTATAATGGAATCATATAATTAAGCCTGATGTTAATAGCAATGCTGATAAAGCTCCTGTTAGAGGTCATGGGCTTGGGTTAACTATGTGATATGCGTGAGTCTGGTGGGTCATTATGAGTTATCATGTAGATATAAGCTTACTAGAAGGGTAAAAACATAGGCTTGAATTATAGCTACAGCAATTTCAAGAAGAGTTAGGAGAAATAGAATAGAAAATGTAATAGTTGATACGGTTATACTAATTGAAGATAAAGCTAGTGTAGCTGATCCAATAAGATGAATTAGGAGGTGTCCAGCTGTAATGTTGGCTGTTAATCGTACTGCAAGAGCTAGTGGTTGAATGAATAAACTAATAGTTTCGATAATAATTAGCATTGGGATTAAAGGAGTGGGTGTACCTTGAGGTAAAAAATGGGCTAAAGATATTTTGGGTTTATTTCGGAATCCTATAATTACTGTTCCTGCTCATAATGGGATAGCTATTCCGATGTTTATGGAAAGCTGTGTAGTAGGTGTGAAAGAGTATGGTAGGAGTCCTAGTAAATTGGTGGAAGCAATGAATAGGATTAAGGATATAAGTATTAGGGTTCAGGCTCGTCCTTGTTTATTGTGCATTGTCATTATTTGTTTAGTGATTAGGCGAATTAATCATATTTGTAAAATTTGAATTCGGTTGGGTAGTCATCGTTTGGGGGAAGATAAAATAAGACATGGGAATATAATAATAATTGGTAGTGTTGTAATACCTATAATTGTGGGTGTGATGAATGGGGCAAATAGATTTTCGTTCATTTTTTTTCTCAAGGTATAGTGTATTTAGTTGATTTTAATTGTTCGGTTAAAGGGGTAATTTGAATTAATGTTTGATTTATTATTTTAAGTTGATAAATGCAGAAAAGGGAAATAATTATTAGTGAGATGGTTATGGTTCATGTTGAAGTATCTAGCTGAGGCATGGTTGTTTTGAGGAGATTTTTAGATCTCGATTATATTTAAAATATATGTAACTCAAAAATGATTGCATTATAGAAGATCATTTCTCGAAATATTTTAGTGAGGCTATTTCTAGGACAATAGGTATAAAGCTGTGGTTTGAACCACAGATTTCTGAACATTGACCGTAAAACACCCCTGGTCGGGATGATGTTAAGGTAATTTGGTTTAATCGTCCTGGAATAGCATCTGCTTTTAAGCCTAAAGATGGCATTGTTCATGCATGGAGAACGTCTTCTGATGAAACTAATATACGGATTGGTAGTTCTATGGGTAGAACAATCCGATTGTCGACTTCTAATAAACGAAGTTGACCAGGGTTAAGGTCTTTAGTTGGGATTATATATGAGTCGAATATTAGATTTTCATAGTCCGTATATTCATAACTTCAATATCACTGATGTCCCATTGCTTTAACTGTTAAATAAGGATTATAAATTTCATCCATTATATATAAGATACGTAAGGAAGGAAGGGCAATAAGAATAAGAATTACAGCTGGTAAGATTGTTCAAACTGTTTCCACTTCTTGGGCGTCTATAGTGCTTGTATGGGTGAGTTTTGTAGTAAGTATGAGAATAATAACATATAATACTAATGAACTAATTAGAAATACAATTATTAGTGTATGATCGTGAAAATATATAAGTTCTTCTATAATAGGAGATGTAGCGTCTTGGAAACCTAATTGTATTGGATAAGGCATGTTAAGATATATAGGAGTTGAACCTATAATTTAACTATGGCAAAGTTATGTAATGAGTTTTACTAATATCTTTTTTGAGAAAGTCATAAGGGTTATGGGATTGACTTGAAATTAATCTTAGGGGGTTCAATTCCTCCCTTTCTTAATTAGGCTTTAATGAAAACTGGTTGTTCAAATGTATGGTAAGGAGGTGGGCATCCATATAATCATTCAATATTAGTTGTAGTTAATTCAACATCTAATACTTCACGTTTGGATGCGAAAGCTTCTCAAATAATAAATACTATTAAAATAACGGCTGTTAGTGAGATGAAGGAACCAATTGATGAAATAACATTTCATATAGTATATGCATCTGGGTAATCTGAATATCGTCGTGGTATACCAGATAAGCCTAGAAAGTGTTGAGGAAAAAATGTTAGGTTTACCCCTACAAATATAATAAGGAAGTGGATTTTGGCTCATATATCGTTAAGCATATAACCTGTAAATAAAGGGAATCAGTGGACAAACCCGCCTATAATAGCAAACACGGCCCCTATGGATAGAACATAGTGGAAATGAGCAACTACATAGTATGTATCATGTAAAACAATATCTAGGGATGAGTTGGCTAGTACAATTCCTGTGAGACCTCCAATTGTAAATAAGAAGATAAATCCTAGGGCTCAGAGTATTGCTGGGGATCATTTAATATTTCCTCCATGTAATGTGGCTAGTCAACTAAAAACTTTAACCCCTGTTGGGATGGCAATAATTATTGTTGCTGATGTAAAATAAGCTCGGGTATCTACATCTAAGCCTACTGTAAATATATGATGTGCTCATACAATAAACCCTAAAAACCCAATAGATATTATAGCTCAAACTATTCCTATATAGCCGAAAGGTTCTTTCTTACCTGAATAATATGTTACGATATGAGAAATTATACCAAATCCAGGTAAAATTAAGATGTAAACTTCTGGGTGACCAAAAAATCAGAATAGGTGTTGATATAGAATTGGGTCTCCTCCTCCAGCAGGATCAAAGAAAGTAGTATTTAAATTACGATCTGTTAATAACATAGTAATTCCTGCGGCTAGAACAGGAAGAGATAAAAGGAGTAATACTGCTGTGATTATTACTGATCAAACGAATAGTGGAGTTTGGTATTGTGATATTGCAGGTGGTTTTATATTAATAATAGTAGTAATAAAATTGATGGCACCTAAGATAGAAGAAATGCCTGCTAGATGAAGGGAGAAGATGGCTAGATCAACTGAAGCACCTGCATGAGCTAAGTTGCCAGCAAGTGGTGGATACACTGTTCAACCTGTTCCAGCTCCTGCTTCAATGGTAGAGGATGCTAATAATAATAGGAATGATGGGGGAAGAAGTCAGAAGCTTATATTGTTTATTCGTGGGAATGCTATATCAGGAGCTCCAATTATAAGTGGAACAAGTCAATTACCAAAGCCTCCAATTATAATGGGTATAACTATAAAAAAGATTATGATAAAAGCATGAGCGGTTACGATCACATTGTAAATTTGATCATCACCAATTAAAGTGCCTGGTTGACCAAGTTCTGCTCGAATGAGAATACTTAGGGCAGTACCAGCTATGCCTGCTCAGGCACCAAATAATAAGTATAGTGTACCAATATCTTTGTGATTAGTTGAAAAAAGTCAACGGTTGATGAACATAGGTAAAATGGCTGAGGTAAGCATTGAACTGTAAATTCAAAGACAGAGAATAATAGTCTCTTTTTACCACATAAATTGAAGCCGAATGTACAGGCGCTTAGCTGTTAACTAAGACTTAGTGGGATAAATACCCGCCAGTTTAGTAGCCCCCCCCCCCCCCTACCCCCCCCCCCCCGGGGGCTCTCCCGCCTTACTCCCCCTCGGCGGGAGAGCCCATTTAGCAAAGGCTAGATGATTTAACACCTGCTTAAGGCTTTGAAGGCCTTTGGTCTAAAAATTAATCCTAAGCCTTTAGATATTTGAGACTTTGAAGTATAATAATATGTTGAATTGCAAATTCAAAGATGTAGTTATAGAGCTGCCAAAGTCTTTATTAAATAAGAATTTAGCTTAATTAAAGTATTCGATTTGCGTTCGAATGATGCAAGATAGAGTCTTGTAATTCTTATGATAATGTAATAAATATAGGAGTTATAGGGAGAAGAAGGGAAGAGATAATAGTTAGGGTGGGGATGGGTGAGATTGTTTTGTGTGAATATAAGGTTCATTGTAGTTTTGTATTATTAATGGATGGGAATATAGTTAGGGTTGATGAATAAATAATTCGTATGTAGAAGAATAGGTTGAGTAGGGTTGATAGGGCTAGTATTATTGCTAGAGGAATATTATTGAAGTTAATTAGTTCTTGTAAAATAAGTCATTTGGGCATAAATCCGGTTAGGGGTGGAAGTCCTCCTAGTGATAATAGGGTAAGTGTAATGATAATCATATTTGGAGCAGATTTATTTCATAGGATGGACAGTGAGTTAATTTTGGTTGAAGATGATTGATTTAGTACTATAAATATAGTGATTGTGGAGGCTAAGTATAGGGTTAGATTGAGGATAGTAAGTGAAGGGTAAATTATAATAATAATGGTTATTCATCCTATGTGGGCAATTGATGAGTATGCTAGGATTTTTCGTAGCTGTGTTTGGTTTAGTCCTCCTCATCCTCCTAAGAGAGTGGAGGTGATGCTGAGAATTATTAGTAAAGATATATTTAATGAGGGTGAAATTTGATAAAAAATAGAGATTGGGGCAATTTTTTGTCAGGTAAGCAGGATTATACCTGATAGTAATGGAATTCCTTGGGTTACTTCTGGAACTCAGAAGTGGAAAGGAGCTAGTCCTAGTTTTATTGCTAGGGCAAGTGTTATTATAAATGAAGCGGATGTATTGGAGATTTGCCCTGTGATTCATTGATTTGTGGTTGATGCGTTAAAGATTGCAGAGAATAAAATAATTATTGATGCGGTTGCTTGAATTATGAAGTATTTAATAGCTGATTCCGTACTTCGTGGATGATGAGATTTTGTTATTAATGGAATGACAGCTAATGTATTAATTTCTAGTCCTATTCAGGCTGTTAATCAGTGGTCGCTAATTAATGTTATAGTTGTTCCTAGTAATAGACTTAAGGATATGATAGTTAATACGTAGGGAGACATTAGTATGGGAAGGATGTGAACCAACATTTTCGGGGTATGGGCCCGATAGCTTATTTAGCTGACCTTACTAGAATGTGGTGTAAAGGAAACACATGGAATTTTGAGTTCTATAATGTAGGTTCAATTCCTATTGTTCTAGAAATAAGGGGGTTTACACCCCTATAATTTATCCTATCAAGATAATTCTTTTGTCAGACATATTTCTTATAATTGAGGGGGTAGGCTTGATAATGAAATTGGGATTGAAATATATCATAGGCATAAAGCTAGTGTAATTGGAAGGAAGTTTTTTCAAAGAAGATATATAAGTTGATCATACCGAAATCGAGGGTATGAGGCTCGAATTCATAGGAAGGCTATTGTGAGGATAAGTATTTTGATTGTAAATATTGTTGAATTAATATAAGGAATATTTGAGCTTAGTGGTGATCCTAGAAATAGAGTGGCTGTAATAGCATTTATTACTATAATGTTAGCATATTCTGCTAGAAAAAACATAGCAAAGGGACCTGCAGCGTATTCTACATTAAATCCTGAAACAAGTTCGGATTCTCCTTCTGTTAGGTCGAAAGGGGCTCGATTTGTTTCGGCTAGGGTTGAGATATATCATATTATAGTAAGGGGTCATGTTATTATAATTAATCATATATTTTCTTGTGTAATTAATATATTTTTTAGGGTAAAAGAGCCATTAATTAATATAATTGAGAGAAGAATAATTGCTAGGGTTACTTCATAGGAGATTGTTTGGGCTACTGCTCGGAGGGCTCCAATTAGGGCGTATTTTGAGTTTGATGCTCATCCTGATCAAAGAATTGAATAAACTGAAAGTCCTGATAGAGCTAAAATAAATAAAAGTCCTAGGTTTAAGTCTAGTAATGTGTTTGGTATAGGTAGGGGGGTTCAAATGGTAAGTGCTAAAGTTAGGGCTAGTGTTGGTGCAATAGTAAATATAGAAATTGAGGAGGTTAGAGGACGTAGGGGCTCTTTAGTAAATAGTTTGAGTGCGTCGGCAAATGGTTGAAGAATGCCATAGGGTCCAATTACATTGGGTCCTTTACGGAATTGTATGTAACCTAATACTTTTCGTTCTACTAAAGTTAGAAATGCCACAGCTAGGAGAATAGGGATAATATATATTAATAAGTTAGTTAAAAATATGTATTAAGGAGAGGGTTTGAACCTCTGAGTGTAAAAGCTTAAGTTTTATGCAATTACCTTCTCTGCCACCTTAATAGGCTCTTATCTAGAGTAGATATTGATTTAATGGGTTAATTTAGATATGTTTCATTAATTTTATGAGGGCACATAAATAACGTTGGCCCTATTTCTCTGGTCCTTTCGTACTGGGAGAAATTAATATATAGATAGAAACCGACCTGGATTTCTCCGGTCTGAACTCAGATCACGTAGGACTTTAATCGTTGAACAAACGAACCTTTAATAGCGGTTGCACCATTAGGATGTCCTGATCCAACATCGAGGTCGTAAACCCTAGATTTTCGATATGGGCTCTTAAATAGGATTGCGCTGTTATCCCTGGGGTAACTTGTTCCGTTGATCAATGTTTGGGTCAATTACTGGCTTTGTGCACTTGGATTGGTTAATCTAGGTTATATCATTCGGAGGTTTTTTTGTTCTCCGAGGTCACCCCAACCAAAGAATATAACTTAAGGATAATAATGTTATTCCCTAGGGTTTGTGTTAGTCTTATTTAAGTTATAAATCTTAAGCTCCACAGGGTCTTCTCGTCTTATATTAGTATACCCGCCTCTGCACGGGTAGGTCAATTTCATTGATTAAGAAGAAGAGACAGTTGAACCCTCGTTATGCCATTCATACAAGTCCCTATTTAGGAGACAAGTGATTATGCTACCTTTGCACGGTCAGGATACCGCGGCCGTTAAAAGTTTATTCACTGGGCAGGCAGTGCCTCTAATACTTGAAATGCTAGAGGTGATGTTTTTGGTAAACAGGCGGGGTTCATGTTTGCCGAGTTCCTTTTGTTCTTTTATATCTTTCCTTTAATGCACACCTGTGTTGGATTAACAAAGTTTTGTGTAAAAGGCTAGTTGATGAATATTATTATGATTTTGTTAATTATTAGTGGTATATCCGTTATTCTAACTTAGGCTTGTGCGAGGAGAACAGGGTTCTTATTACTAATTTTAGCATTATGAATTCTATAGTCCTATAGAATCATCCAATAGTGTTTTAGGGGTTTTAATTTTTTTATGGTATTAAATTGAAATATGAGTTTGAGCTTTAACGCTTTCTTAGTTGATGGCTGCCTTTAAGCCAACGATGGGAATTATTGATTATTACCCTCTAATATAGTTTGTATACTTGGTCAAAGGAGTTGTCCCTTCTTTGACTAACTTTTAAGCTTATTGTATGCTTTGAATGGGCATTGTAATAAGACTTAAAGTTGAACTTAAATTCTTTTTTTGGATAACCAGCTATCATTAAGTTCGATAGGTTTTTCACTTCTACTATAAAATCTTCTCACTATTTTGCTACATAGATGAGTTGGTTCTTATAACTGTTTTATAGTAGCTCACTTAATTTCGGGATATCGGGCATAATTCTTTTTGTCCGTGTTGACTGGCTAAATCATTATGCAAAAGGTACAAGAGTTAATCTTTGCTTTTATTTACTATAATTTTATCTTTCATTTATTCCCTTGCGGTACTATAAGCTATAGCTCCTATTATATCTTTTCTATCACCTATACTAAGATAGTTAAAAATGATTTAGGTTCAGTCGATAATTAGTTGATTTGATATGGTCTAGGGCTTATAATTAGTTCAAAATGGTCAGAATTAGACTGAAATCTTTTAGGTGTAAACTAAATGCTTTATAGATTAAGCTACATTTTGATATTCCAAGTGCACTTTCCAGTACACTTACCGTGTTACGACTTTTCTCCTCTTTAATGTATAATTGCATTAGGAATACTAGATAGTTATGTTGAGGAGGGTGACGGGCGGTGTGTGCGCGCCCTATTGCCTAATTCAATTAAGCTCTCTATTCTTAATTTACTACTAAATCCTCCTTCAAGCACTTTAGTTTCATAATGTGATTCGTTATGCTCTATATTAGAGAATGTAGCCCATTACTTTCCTTATCATATGCTACACCTTGACCTAACGTTTTTATGGTGAATGATTTTGCTTACTGTAATTCTTTTTAAAGGTTAGCTGACGATGGCGGTATATAGGCTGTATTGGCAAGATAAGGTCGGGTTTATCGGGGTTTATCGATTATAGAACAGGCTCCTCTAGGTGGGTTTAGGGCACCGCCAAGTCCTTTGAGTTTTAAGCAATGGCTAGTAGTTCTCTGGCGAATAATTTTGTTTAGTGAATTATTTTAGTTTATTACTAAGCATAGTGGGGTATCTAATCCCAGTTTGTGTCTTAGTTGTCGTGTAGTAGGTGATATTAAAGTCATTTTTATTATGTATTTTAATATTAACTAGAACGTGCTACAGTTTAGTCAATTATTAACTTTATTTTTGTGAATTACTTAAACACGCTTTACGCCGGTATTTATTAATTTGGGTTAATCGTATGACCGCGGTGGCTGGCACGAAATTGACCAACCCTAATGTAAATTATGACTTAGTCAAACTTTCGTTTATTGCTTAATTTTAATCACTGCTGTATCCCGTGGGGGTGTGGTTAAGCAAGGTGTTATTGGCTACATGTTGTGTGCCTGATACCAGCTCCTTTTGCTTATAAAATAAGACTTAAGGGCATTCTCACTGGATAGCGGAAACTTGCATGTGTAGGTCTAATTAAAACTAATAACAAGGCCGGGACCAAACCTATATGTTTATGGGTTTAATTATATAAACCATCTAAGCATTTTCAGTGCTTTGCTTTGGGTTAAGCTACATTAAC